CTCATATGAATCTCTTGTCTCCAGCTATTGGAGATCCCATTTCCGTACCAACTCAAGATATGCTTATTGGACTCTATATATTAACGATCGGGAATCGTCGAGGTATTTGTTCAAATAGGTATAATCCATGTAATCGAATAAACTATCAAAATGAAACGGTTGACGATAATAAGTATACGAAAGAGAAAGAACCCTATTTTTGTAGTTCCTATGATGCACTTGGAGCTTATCGGCAGAAACGAATCAATTTAGATAGTCCTTTGTGGCTCCGGTGGCGACTCGATCAACGTGTCATTGCCTCAAGAGAAGTTCCCATCGAAGTTCAATATGAATCTTTGGGTACCTATCATGAGATTTATGGGCACTATCTAATAGTAAGAAGTGTAAAAAAAGAAATCCTTTGTATATACATTCGAACAACTGTTGGTCATATTTCTTTTTATCGAGAAATAGAAGAAGCCATACAAGGGTTTTGTCGGGCCTACTCATACGATACCTAAGCTAAGTAATTATGTGATATGATACCGTGGGAATTCGGTTCTCTACGGCTCAACCGGTATCATAATTCCTGAATTTCTACGTGAATCAAGATCGAGGAAAGGAAGTCTTCAAATCACTGACTCAAACCCATTGTCGAATCCTACTCAGCGGAATATGGAGGTACTTATGGCAGAACGGGCCGATCTGGTTTTTCACAATAAAGTGATAGATGCAACTGCCATGAAACGACTTATTAGCAGATTAATAGATCACTTCGGAATGGCATATACATCGCACATCCTGGATCAAGTAAAGACTCTGGGTTTCCAGCAAGCCACTGCTACATCCATTTCATTAGGAATTGATGATCTTTTAACAATACCTTCTAAGGGATGGCTAGTCCAAGATGCTGAACAACAAAGTTTGATTTTAGAAAAGCACCATCATTATGGGAATGTACACGCGGTAGAAAAATTGCGTCAATCCATTGAGATATGGTATGCTACAAGTGAATATTTGAGACAAGAAATGCATCCTAATTTTAGGATGACTGATCCTTCTAATCCAGTCCATATAATGTCCTTTTCGGGAGCTAGAGGAAATGCATCTCAGGTACACCAATTAGTAGGTATGAGAGGATTAATGTCGGACCCCCAAGGACAAATGATTGATTTACCCATTCAAAGCAATTTACGCGAAGGACTTTCTTTAACGGAATATATAATTTCCTGCTACGGAGCCCGCAAAGGAGTTGTGGATACTGCTGTACGAACATCAGATGCTGGATACCTCACGCGTAGACTTGTTGAAGTAGTTCAACACATTGTTGTGCGTAGAACAGATTGTGGCACTATCCGAGGTATTTCCGTGAGTCCTCGAAATGGGATGACGGAAAAAATTTTGATCCAAACACTAATTGGTCGTGTATTAGCAGACGATATATATATGGGTCTACGATGCATTGCCACTCGAAATCAAGATATTGGTATTGGACTTGTCAATCGATTCATAACCTTTCGAGCACAATCAATATATATTCGAACCCCCTTTATTTGCAGGAGTACATCTTGGATCTGTAGATTATGTTATGGTCGGAGTCCCACTCATGGCGACCTGGTCGAATTGGGAGAAGCAGTAGGTATTATTGCAGGTCAATCAATTGGGGAACCAGGGACTCAACTAACATTAAGAACTTTTCATACCGGTGGAGTATTTACAGGTGGTACTGCAGAACATGTACGAGCTCCTTCTAATGGAAAAATAAAATTCAATGAGGATTTGGTTCATCCCACACGTACACGTCATGGACATCCTGCTTTTCTATGTTATATAGACCTGTATGTAACTATTGAGAGTCAGGATATTCTACATAATGTGAATATTCCACCAAAAAGTTTTCTTTTAGTTCAAAACGATCAATATGTAGAGTCAGAACAAGTGATTGCTGAGATTCGCGCTGGAACATCCACTTTCAATTTTAAAGAGAGGGTTCGAAAACATATTTATTCTGACTCAGAGGGAGAAATGCACTGGAGTACCGATGTGTACCATGCGCCTGAATATATATATGGTAATGTTCATCTCTTACCAAAAACAAGTCATTTATGGATATTATCAGGAGGTCCGTGCAGATCCAGTATAGTCACTTTTTCGCTCCACAAGGATCAAGATCAAATGAATGTTCATTCTCTTTCTGTCGAACGGAGATATATTTCTGACCTCTCAGTGACTAATGATCGAGTGAGACACAAATTGTTTAGTTCGGATCCTTCCAGTAAAAAAGGGAAGGGGATTCTTGATTATTCAGGACCTGATCGAATCATATCTAATGGTCATTGGAATTTCCTATATACTGCCATTCTCCACGAGAATTCTGATTTATTGGCGAAAAGGCGAAGAAATAGATTCATCATCCCATTCCAATATGATCAAGAACGGGAGAAAGAACTAATGCCCCGTTCTGGTATCTCGATTGAAATACCCATAAATGGGATTTTACGTAGAAATAGTATTCTTGCTT